ATTCTCTCAAAATGGAATCTATTCAAAAAATATATGCCATGGTTCCTTACTTCGACAGGGTACAAATATCTAAATTTGATATTTTTAGATACTTTTGCAGAACTATTGCCGATACTAATAAGTAGTAGTCAAAATTTTGTATCCATTTTTCATGATATTATGCTTGAAAAATGGATGTCATGGCGAATTCTTCAGAGAAAATGGTGTCTTCCACAATTGAATCTGATAAGTGAGATTTCGAGTAAGTGTTTACATAATTTTCTTCGGTCCCAAGCAATTATTCATCGAAATAATGAGTCACCATTGATATTGACACATCTGAGATCGCCAAATGTTCAGGAGTTCTTCTGTTCAATCTTTTTCCTTCTTCTTGTTGCTGGATATCTCGTTAGTACACATCTTATCTTTGTTTCCCAGGCCTCTAGTGAGTTACAGACAGAGTTCGAAAGGGTCAAATCTTTGATGATGGAATCATCTATGATTGAGTTGCAAAAACTTCTGGATATGTATCCTACATCTGCACCGAATTCTTTCTGGTTAAAGAATATCTTTCTAGTTGCTCTGGAACAATTAGTAAATTCTCTAAAAGCAATATGGATGCTTGGTCCCGCTTATGGGGTCAAATCAAGACGTTATAAGAAGAAATATTTGAATATCAATCTCATCGCTATCATCAATCTCATACCAAATCCCATCAATCGAATCACTTTTTCGAGAAATACGAGACATCTAAGTCATACAAGTAAAGAGATCTATTCATTGATAAGAAAAAGAAAAAACATAACTGAGTATTGGATTGATGATAAAGTAGAATCCTGGGCCGTGCAAGGTAAGTGGATTGATAAGACAGAAGGAGAATTCTTGGTTCAGATATCCACCTTAACGACAGAAAAAAGGATTGATCAAATTCTATTGAGTCTGACTCATAGTGATCATTTATCAAAAAATGACTTTGGTTATCAAATGATTGAACAACCGGGAGCAAATTACTTACGATACTTAGTTGACATTCATAAAAAGTATCTATTGAATTATGAGTTCAATACATCCTGTTTAGCAGAAAGACGGGTATTCCTTGCTCATTATCAGACAATCACTTATTTACAAACTTCGTGTGGGACTAATACTTTGCATTTACCATCTCATGTAAAACCCTTTTCGCTCCGTTTAGCCTTATCCCCCTCTAGGGGGATTTTAGTGATAGGTGCTCTAGGAACTGGACGATCCTATTTGGTCAAATACCTAGCGACAAACTCCTATCTTCCTTTCATTACGGTATTTATGAACAAGTTCCCGTATCAAAAGTCTCATTTTGATGAGAATATTGAGGATAATTACGCTATTGGTGGTAGTGACGATATTGATTATATTGACGAGATTGCTGATAGTTACGATATCGATTGTGACCTTGTTGATACGGAGCTGGAACTGATAACTAAGGATCTGATGTGTGAAGAACTAGACCTATTTGATATCACCTTTCAATTATCAGTAGCAAAAGCAATGTCTCCTTGCATAATATGGATTCCAAACATTCATGATCTGACTGTGAATGAGTTGAAGTACTTATCCTTCGGTCTATTTCTCTCTGAAAGATGTTCCACTAGAAATATTATTGTTATTGCTTCGACTCATATTCCCCACCAAGTGGATCCCTCTCTACTAGCTCCGAATAAATTTAATACGTGCATTAAGATACGAAGGCTTATTATTCCACAACAACGAAAGCACTTTTTCAATCTTTCATATACTAGGGGATTTCACTTGGAAAGGAAAATGTTCCATACTAACGGATTCGGTTCCATGGGTTACAATGCAAGAGAGCTTGGAGCATTTATCAATGAGGCCCTATCGATTAGTATTACACAGAAGAAATCAATTCTAGACACTAATACACTTAGATCCGCTCTTCATAGACAAACTTGGGATTTGCGAGCCCATGTAAGATCGGTTCAGGATCATGGGCTCCTTTCCTATCAGATAGGAAGGGCTGTAGCACAAAATGTACTTATAAGTAATTGCCTCGTAGATCCTATATCTATCTATATGCATAAGCAATTATGTGAAGAGGATTCTTATTTGTACAAATGGTACTTCGAACTTGGAACGAGCATGAAGAAATTAACGATACTTCTTTATCTTTTGAGTTGTTCTGCCGGATCGGTCGCTCAAGATCTTTGGTTTCTACCCCGACCCGATGAAAAAAGTGGATCTTGTTATTTTAGACTCCTTGAGAATGATTCGGATCTAGTTAATGGTCTATTAGCAGTAGAAGGCGCTCTGGCGAGATTATCACCGACAGAAAATGATTGCAGTCCGTTTGAGAATGATCGAGTTACATTGCTTCTTCGGCCCGAACCGAGGAATCCCTTAGATATGATGAAAACTGGATCTCGTGCTATCTTGGATCGGAGATTTATCTATAAAGCATCGGAGTTTGAAGACTGGGAGGGGGCAGGAGCCCATGAGCGGCAACATATAGTGGCGGATTCTTTAAATC